AATATATGACGGGCTTGCCTGATATTGTAATCATCGTCGATCAGCAAGAAGAATATACGGCTCTTAGAGAATGTATAACTTTGGGAATTCCAACCATTTCTTTAATCGATACAAATTGTAATCCCGATCTAGCGGATATTTCTATTCCAGCAAATGATGACGCTATAGCTTCAATTCGATTCATTCTTAACAAATTAGTATTCGCAATTTGTGAGGGTCGTTCTAGCTATATACAAAATTATTGATTAATAATAAGATAAATAAATAAAAATTTTTTTGAGGGGGGGCTCCCTATCTTTCGATTTTAAAAATCGGTTACTACCCCTGAACCGTAAAAAAAGAGACTAAAAAACTGGGGATATTGTGTGAGTAGTTTCGTTGGTCTCCAAAACGAAAATATAAAATTCAAGTAAATAAGTAAAAAAACGGGGGGATCTTGAATCAAAATAATTTTATTATTTCTGTCAGAGGGCAATATGAATGTTTTATCATGTTCCATCAACACACTAATAAAAGAAGGGTTATATGAGATATCTGGCGTAGAAGTAGGCCAACATTTCTATTGGCAAATAGGGGAGTTCCAAGTCCATGCGCAAGTCCTTATTACTTCTTGGGTTGTAATTGCTATCTTATTAGGTTCCGCAGTTCTAGCGGTTCGCAATCCACAAACCATTCCAACCGACGGCCAAAATTTCTTTGAATTTGTCCTTGAATTCATTCGAGACGTGAGTCAAACCCAGATTGGAGAAGAATACGGTCCATGGGTTCCCTTTATTGGAACCCTGTTTTTATTTATTTTTGTTTCGAACTGGTCAGGAGCCCTTTTACCGTGGAAAATTATCCAGTTACCTCAAGGGGAGTTAGCAGCACCAACGAATGATATAAATACGACGGTTGCTTTAGCTTTACTTACATCAGTAGCATATTTTTATGCGGGTCTTAGCAAAAAAGGGTTAGGGTATTTCAGTAAATACATTCAACCAACTCCAATTCTTTTACCCATTAACATCTTAGAAGATTTTACAAAACCCCTATCACTTAGTTTTCGACTTTTCGGAAATATATTAGCCGATGAATTAGTAGTTGTTGTTCTTGTTTCTTTAGTACCTTTAGTGGTTCCTATACCTGTCATGTTCCTTGGATTATTTACAAGCGGGATCCAAGCTCTCATTTTTGCCACTTTAGCTGCGGCTTATATAGGTGAATCTATGGAGGGTCATCATTAACTATTTTTTTTTCAACTATTCATTTTTAGGGGTAGCCCCACTATAGAATAGTTGGTTTACGTTATGTAAGAAACACTTGTATATGTGATATTTGATATTGACTAGGTATATATGAATTAAAGATCTATATAACCTGCCTCACGACTTTTGTGAATTTCAATTTAGATAATGATTCAATTAGAAGTTATTACTTTTTATCTGTGAATTGGCTGAAAAAAACGATAAAAAATAATGAAGAATTAAAAGAATGGTTCATAAAAAAGAAATGGCATAGTCGTATATATATTATGAATTTTTCAAAATCCCGCGGCTAGGAACTAATATCCAAGTAATTCTTATGATTCAATAATATAATTATATTGTTTCAATTAAATTTTTTGATTATTTTAGCTGGATGAATCTTAGCGATGACTTAATTATCATTAAGTCCTAAGTCATTGGATGATTGTATCATTAACTATTTCTTTATTTTGGTGTGAGGAACTTATCATGAATCCACTGATTTCTGCTGCTTCGGTTATTGCTGCTGGGTTGGCTGTTGGGCTTGCTTCTATTGGACCTGGAGTTGGTCAAGGTACAGCTGCGGGTCAAGCTGTCGAAGGTATCGCGAGACAACCCGAGGCAGAAGGAAAAATACGAGGTACTTTATTGCTTAGTTTAGCTTTTATGGAAGCTTTAACAATTTATGGCCTGGTTGTAGCATTAGCGCTTTTATTTGCGAATCCTTTTGTTTAATCCTATAAATAATAAAATTATTAATTTTTTAAAATTCTATCAAGATTTAACTACTATTTAACTCCTACAATTATTTATTGAGACAACAATCCTTGGGAAGGACTAATTTGAGGATGGGGAATTAGCACATCGATTCGCTTTCTTCCTTCCCCTTATTCTTTTTAAACTTTTTTTTAGGAGTGTTGTGAAAAAAGGAGGTTTAGGTTTTTAAAAATTTACATAAAACTTGGTCTCACATTCTAGTACGTCTGATTATTATTATATTTTATATTATTGAAAATTAAAAATTTTTGAAAATAAATTTGTAAATAGAATAGGTTTAAAACTCTGTTTACAAATATCCAAATAGGTAAATGAAATTATTAAATAAAATTATCTTTTTATTGTTATTGAAAATAACAAGAATAAAAAAAAGGACAGAGGGCCTTTTTTATAGTTTAGCTAGAAGAGGAGATTATATGAACAATTTAACCGATTCTTTCGTTTACTTGGGTCACTGGCCATCCGCCGGGAGTTTCGGGTTTAATACCGATATTTTA